AATAAAAATATTGTTTCCTTTCTGTTGGCACAAATTGAAACTACGACCCTCTCAGAAAGATCTAATGAAAATGAAAAAAAATGATTTTTGTTTTTTAACAATTTGGGGAATGGAAACAGAACTTCCTTTTGGTCAACCCCGAAAACGTCCTTCCCTTTTGAAACCTATTTTAAAGGAATTAAAAAAAAAAATTGTTAAATGGAAAAAGAAGTATTTTCAAGTTCTAACCGTTTTTAAAGAAAAAACAAAATTACTTGGAAAAGTTTCAAAAGAAATCAAAAAAAAAAAATGGGTTATCGAAGGTGTTATTTTTATAAAAAAAATAATAAAAGAATTTTCAAAAGTAAATCCAATTCTATTATTTAGATTAAGAGAAGTATATAAATTAAGCGAAATTAAAGAAGAAAAAGATTCCATGATAAGCAATCAGATAATTCACGAATCATTTAATCAAATTGCATCTCCGAGTTCGTCAAATTATTCATTGACGGAAAAAAAAACGAAGGATCTCGCTGATAGAACAAGTAAAATTCGAAATCAAATAAAAAGAATCTCAAAAGAGAAAAAAAAAGTAACTCCAAGAATAAATAATCTTAGTCCTAACAAAACAAATTCTAATGCTAAAAGATTCGAAAAATGGCAAATATTAAAAAGAAGAAATGTTCGATTAATCTATAAATTCCCCCCTTTTTTTAAAATTTTCATTGAAAAAATCTACACAGATCTATTTTTATCTATCATTAATATTCCCAGAATAAATACAAAACTTTTTCTTAAAGTAACAAAAAAAATTATTGATAAATCGATTTACAATAATGAAAGAAAACAAGAAAGAATTAATAAAAAAAAGAAAACTCCAATTACATTTATTTCGACTATAAAAAAGCCATTTGATAATATTAGTAATATTAAAGAAAATTCACGTATTTTTTATGACTTATCCTACGTGTCACAAGCATATGTATTTTACAAATTATCACAAATTCAAATTAGGAACTCGGTAAGATCTGTTGTTCAATATCAAAGAATCCCCCCTTTTCTTAAGTCTAAAATAAAGGATTCTTTTGAAAGACAAGGAATGATTCATTCGAAATTAGCAAATAAAAAACTTCCAAGCTATGAAACGAATCAATGGAAAAACTGGTTAAAAGGACATTATCAATACCATTTATCTCAGATCGGATGGTCTAGATTAATACCAGAAAAATGGCGAAATAGAGTTCGCCAGCGTTGTATAGTTAAAAAGGAAAATTTAAGCAAACGGCATTCATATGAAAAAGACCAATTGGTTGGTTCCAAAAAAAAATCGGAAGTATATTTATTATCCAATGAAAAAAGTAATTTTCGAAAATATTATAGATATAATCTTTTATCATATAAATTTATTAATTATGATAATAAAACGGAATGTTTTTTTTATAGATTTCCCTTTCAAGAAAATAAGAACCAAGAAATTTATTATACTTATAACAGGCCTAAAAAGGCCTTTTTTGATATACTGAGGAACATCCCTATTCAAAATGATCTAGGACAGGTTGATATTCCATATATGGAAAAATCGGCCGATAGAAAAAACTTTGATTGGAAATTTTTCAATTTTTATCTTAGCCAAAAAGCCGATATTGAGACCTGGATCATTATTGATACCAATAGGAATCAAAATACTCAAATTCCTACTAACAATTCTCAAATAATTTCTAAAAAAAATATTTTTTATCTTATGATTCCAGAAACCAATTCACCAAACCCCCACAAAGGATTTTTTGATTGGATGGGAATGAATGAAAAAATACTAAAGCGCCCCATATCGAATCTGGAATTTTGGCTCTTCCCAGAATTTGTGTTACTTTATAAGGCATATAAAACAAAACCTTGGTTTATACCAAGCAAATTACTTCTTTTAAATTTAAATAGTAGTGAAAATAAAAAGATTAATGAAAAGAAAAAGATTAATTTGTTAATAGCCTCGAATAAAAAGCATCGAAATCAAGAAGAAAAAGAACCCATAAGTCAAGGAGATCGTGGATCCGTTCTCTCACAACAAAAAGATATTGAAGATAATTATGCAAGCTTGGACATAAAAAAGGGGAAAAAGAGAAAACAATACAAAAGCAATACAGAAGCAGAACTAGATTTCTTCCTGAAACGTTATTTGGTTTTTCAATTGAAATGGTGCACAACTTTAAATCAAAGAATGATCAATAATATCAAGGCATATTGTCTTCTGCTTAGACTGATAGATCCAAAAAAAATGACTATAACCTCCATTCAAAAGAGAGAAATAAATTTGGATAGAATGCCGATTCAAAGTAATTTAACTCTTTCAGAATTAATGAAGAGGGGGGTATTGATTGTAGAACCACTTCGTTTGTCTGGAAAAAAAGATGGACAATTTATTATGTACCAAACCGTAGGTATTTCGTTGCTTCATAAGAGTAAGCATCAAATTAATCAAAAATATCAAGAGCAAAGATATGTTTCTAGGACAAATTTGGATGAAACAATTTCACCACATCAAAGAATAAATGAAAATAGAGACAAAAATCATTTTGATTTACTTGTTCCAGAAAATATTTTCTCGTTTAAACGTCGTAGAAAAGCGAGAATTCTAATTTGTTTCAATTCAAAGAATGAAAATTATACATATAGAAATCCAGTATTTTGGAATAGAAAGAACATAAAAAACAGCAGCCGAGTTTCACATGACAATAATTATCTTGATAGAGAGAAAAATCAATTAATGAAATTAAAGTTCTTTCTTTGGCCTAATTATCGATTAGAAGATTTAGCTTGTATGAATCGTTATTGGTTTGATACCAATAATGGCAGTCGTTTCAGTATGTTAAGAATACATCTGTATCCGCGATTGAAATTCTGTGAATAATACAATTTTTCTATATATACCCTAAACCCTATTTCTATATACCCTATATATAATCTATATTAATCTATATATAATATAGGGTATATGAAAGTAAACAAATATACAGATCACGTACTTTTCTTGTCTCACATTTCATTCTAGTATTCAATATGAAATGAATTATGAATAATATCTCAATTAGTTTTCCAAATGAATCAATAGAAACTTCTGAATTTTAGGTCTAAATTCTTCGATGCAAAAATGTACCAATCTTTTTCTATTCCTATCTAAATCCAATTTCCAATTCGATTGATTGGTTTGAATTCAGAAAGGAGTTATTTGGATTAAATTATTGTATATACCACATCAAAATTAATGGCATTATTATTACTTATACTTATTACTGATCGGTAAAATCCATATCTGTACAAGGGGAAAGGAGAGTTTTTTATGGTAAAAAATTCAGTAATTTCTATTATTTCTCAAAAAGAAAATAAAGAAAATAGAGGGTCTGTTGAATTTCAAGTATTCAGTTTCACCACTAAGATAAGGAGACTTACTTCACATTTGGAATTGCACAAAAAAGACTTTTCATCTCAGAAAGGTTTGCGAAAAATTTTGGGAAAACGTCAACGACTACTAGCCTATTTGTCAAAAAGAAATAGAGGACGCTATAAAGAATTAATTGATGAGTTGGATATTCGAGAAATAAAAACTCGTTAATTTGAAGCATGATATCATTTGACGAGCTTAGTCTTGATGAGCTTAGTCGTTTAAATTTTGATGAATTTCTTTTTACTTTCAGCAATGCATGGAAGACTGACTCGGGAAAAACTTATGATTACACCAACTACAAGAAACGACCTCATGATAGTCAATATGGGCCCTCACCACCCATCAATGCACGGTGTTCTTCGACTAATCGTTACTCTCGACGGTGAAGATGTTATTGACTGTGAACCTATATTGGGTTATTTACATAGAGGAATGGAAAAAATTGCGGAAAATCGAACAATTATACAATATTTGCCTTATGTAACACGTTGGGATTATTTAGCTACTATGTTTACAGAAGCAATAACCGTAAACGGACCTGAACAGCTAGGCAATATTCAAGTACCTAAAAGGGCTAGCTATATTAGAGCTATTATGCTGGAGTTAAGTCGTATCGCTTCCCATTTGTTATGGCTTGGCCCTTTTATGGCAGATATTGGGGCACAGACCCCCTTTTTCTATATTTTGCGAGAACGAGAATTGATATATGACTTATTCGAAGCTGCTACCGGTATGCGCATGATGCATAATTATTTTCGTATCGGAGGAGTCACTGCTGATCTACCTCATGGCTGGATAGATAAATGTTTAGATTTTTGCGATTATTTTTTAACTGGGGTTGCTGAATATCAAAAGCTTATTACACGAAATCCTATTTTTTTAGAACGAGTTGAAGGCGTAGGTATTATTGGCGGAGAAGAAGCATTAAATTGGGGTTTATCGGGGCCAATGCTACGAGCTTCCGGAATACAATGGGATCTTCGTAAAGTTGATCGTTATGAGTGTTATGACGAATTTAATTGGGAGATTCAATGGCAAAAAGAAGGAGATTCATTAGCTCGTTATTTAGTACGAATCGGCGAAATGACAGAATCCATAAAAATTATCCAACAGGCCCTGGAAGGAATTCCAGGGGGGCCCTATGAGAATTTAGAAAGCCGGCGCTTTGATAGAATAAAAGACCCTGAATGGAATGATTTTGAATATCGATTTATTAGTAAAAAACCTTCTCCAACTTTTGAATTATCCAAGCAAGAACTTTATGTAAGAGTCGAAGCACCAAAAGGAGAATTGGGAATTTTTCTGATCGGAGATCAGAGTGTTTTTCCTTGGAGATGGAAAATCCGACCGCCGGGGTTTATCAACTTGCAAATTCTTCCGCAGTTAGTTAAAAGAATGAAATTGGCTGATATTATGACGATACTAGGTAGTATAGATATCATTATGGGAGAAGTTGATCGTTGAAATGATAATTGATATAACAGAAATAGAAGCTATTCATTCTTTTTTCAGATTGGAATCCTTAAAAGAAGTTTATGGGCTCGTATGGATGCTTGTCCCTATTTTCATTCTTGTATTAGGA